GCCTTTTGGATAGAAATCGTGAGAATGTATATTCTTTCCTCAAATGTCCTATTGAGGGTTAAAGGATTAAATCTTTTTAAGAAATAAAGTTTTTGATCGGAATATGAAATATGAAAAAAATGGAAAGACCCCTTAACTATTGAAGTTGTTAATAGAACGAATCACACTTTTACCACTAAACTATACCCGCTACATATTCATTATTGAATATGAATGGACCATTTGTCCAACAAAGTAATCAGATGCAGTCAAGATAGCATCAGAATCATGAAAATTATAGCATTAACACGTATTTTTCTCCACTGCGGCGCGGAATTGAAAACTTGAAAAAAAAATAGGCGAATAGTAAAAAGTTTAGTCAAATTTAAATAGTGTACTAAAGTTATAAGTATTTTTTTTTTGAAACCTCCCTTCACTTGAACCACCAGATTTTCTGAATTCGGGTAAATTGGGCCTCAAACTTTCAAGCTTGTACTTTGCTTTCAACAAGTAAATGATTTATAGTCTCATTTTAGAAATATGTGTTTTCTATTTGATATTATGATATTATTTTTCTTATAAGATATATTTTATTTCTTTATTAATACTTCTTTCTTATTAAGACTTCTTAAGTGAATTATTAAGATGAATATAATACTGAACTTCAACTTTCATTTATAATGAAATTCGTTTTTCATTAATTAATTTCCGAATTTTATACTTAAGAATAATAAAAGAAAGATGACGATTAGTACTATATTACTAGATAATATAATACTATTAAAATACTATTAAAGTAGAACACTTTTACTATAAAGACTAAATATTAGAAACTAAATATTAGAATTTATACTCATCATTTATACTCTAATTTACTAGAATTACTATATTAAGGTACTATAATATATTCTAATATATAATATACTAAAATATACTAAGAATATATATATAATTACTAAGAATAGATATAGAATCTCCAATATTGAATATTTCCATTTCAATATAGTCAATATAGAATATATAGAATATTCTATATTAATCATTAATCTAGATCTAGATAATTTTTTAAAGAATTTCTAAAATAATCTATCTATTAGAATCTTATATAATTTATAATAATTAGGAATGGGAATAAAAATTACTCTTCTTTTTTCAATAACAATTTTTATTCGTCGGAACAAAAGAAGTACTGGCCCGGCCAGTACTTATACTTAACCAGGCCGGGGAGATGAACCTTTTGTACAAAATAAAAGAAGTAAGGTATTCTTTCTATTGGATAAATCTGTTTCGAATCATTGAAGGAAAAGAAAAATTGTTCTCAATCTTGACTTCACGTGTTAAAGATAAATTTTCAATTTTGAATGGGGAGAGATGGCTGAGTGGACTAAAGCGTCGGATTGCTAATCCGTTGTACGAATTATTCGTACCGAGGGTTCGAATCCCTCTCTCTCCGACCCCCTGATCACTTGAGATTTTAGAATTTAAATAAATTTCGATTATTTTCTTTTATGAATCTTTTATCTTTATCTAGTATCTATTCCATTTATTTATACATTTACCTATGAAAAAATTAAGGAAAAAGTAAAAACAAATCTCATATCTTTTTTTATTCTTCACGCCCGGGATTACGCCCCGGATCATTAGATAAGAATCCGAAGATGAAGAGAGAAACAAAGAATATTACTACTGTGTAAACGGATAGTTTAAGAGTAAGCATTACAAATCTCCAAGATAAGATAAGATCATTTTTTTTTAAGGAAATAGATCACCTATTTTACGACACACACTAGACACTATTTTGATATGACGCTCTAAAGATGAAAAAAAAAGGAAGTTTTTTTGAAATTTCTTTTCACGAATTTCTTTCTAATGTAATAAGATTCGTATTTTTTCGTTATCAAAAATTTCTTGTCATATCCATATCTATAATTAGGTATTGTATGGGATTTTATAAAGGAAAGGTCAGAACAAAAGAAGAAATAAGCTGATTAGCTGATTAAAGATAAAGATCATCACCCCCCTCCCTTATTCAAATTCCATTTCAATATAAAATAGAAAATACCAGAATTTCACTTTTTGAATCGAGGGTTCCTAATGTCCAGATTTATCTGAATCTTATTTATGATCTTATTGATTTTCAGAATCAAAATATCATTTTTTTTTATCGAAGAAATTATGAATTGAATAGAGATTTCATTTTTATCGAAAACTTACAGCAGCTTGCCAAACAAAGGCTAATAGAAAAAAGAGTAAAGGGATAACTGGCATAACGTCTACAATTGGATTGAAAAAGGCATAAGCCTCAGGCAATTTGGTGAAGAAAAAACTACTCGAAAAAAGGGTATAATTAAGACAGATACAGATTAAACTAAAGATATTAAACATAACAAATATTCTTTTCTTGTTCTTAAAGATTCAAATTAAATTGAAATGATAATAAATTATCAGATTGGATTGAGTTGTTTTTCTGAGGAAAATTTTCAAATAAAAAGGCAGATGCATATAAAAGAAAAAAATTCTTATTTTTCTTTGACTTCTCCCCAATCAAGAATCCTTCCTTACATTCTCCAATCAAATAAGAATACAAGGAATTCTATTTTCATACAATATCTTAATTGAATTCTAAGTAATGATCAATTAATCTTTTTGATTCTATATCTATTGTGTTGAATCCTAGCGACAACATGTCCTATATTTCTTTTGGTTGGTTATTGACGAATAACCAATATTTATCTTATTTTTTCTTAGACCAAATCAAAATGGGGCGTGGCCAAGCGGTAAGGCAACGGGTTTTGGTCCCGTTACTCGGAGGTTCGAATCCTTCCGTCCCAGATCGTTTGCATTAGAAACGAAAGATTCTTCTCTATTGAAATTGAAAATTTAATTCAACAATTTTCTGTTTAATGTTGGATACAATGTTATCCAATCTGAATTCTAAGAATCATTCTTAAAATCATATCTTTTTTTTACTAAAGTATTTTATTCTTAAATATAAATATTCGTGATTACTTTTGTTAACGATTATTTTTTTATATGATGTAGATGGATGCGAAAAGATAAGAATCCAAGGATTCTTATTTTCTTTTTGATCTTACCTTACACGAGATTTTTTCTACTCCATAATAATGAAAACAAAGAAACTTTATTCTCAAACTATCTCTCTGTTTTCAATTAAATGAAAATAAGATTTAATTGGAGATGGTAAATAATAAATAAATCATAATATTAGAAAAATCATATTTCATAAAGAAAAAAATGAGAAAATATTTATAAAAATATTCATAATTCTAAAATGAGATTCTAATTAGAATATAACATTCTAATTAACATTAGAATATATTACATATTTTACATAAGAGTATAAAATATAAAGAAAATAGAAATAAAATAAATATAATTATAATAATTATAAATATAATATAAATATATAATTATTGTATTCTAATTTATAATTATTGTATATTTTTATTTTGTATATTTTTCTTATTAATATTATCTTATTATTTCAGATTATCTTATTATTCTAATAATGAAATATTTAGTATTTAGTTAAACATTTAGTTAAATTTAGTTAAAGTGGCTAAAAACTTTTATCCATTCATGGGTATTTTTTTTCATTTGAATGAAAGTAAATTCAAAGGCTTTTTTTGAGGTTTCTAATTTCTTTTTTAATAAAAAGAGGTTTATTATGGGCAATCCCGAAAGATCTGTTGAAGATGTAAATAAGTTTGCTTAAAACTGATTTGTTTTTTTTTCATGTGATATTATTCCTATAAGAAAATTATGTGGTATTTTTAAGTGAAATCCTTTCCGGATAACACTTATCTATAAGTGTAGATTATTATGTATCAATTGGTTCAGCCAATGACTATTCATGATTCCATATTAAATCAATTGCATACGGTTCAAAATTAAAATAAAATGAGAGGGATGTTATGGTAAAACTTCGTTTGAAACGATGTGGTAGAAAGCAACGTGCGACTTGAAGGACATGATTGGCTGTGGATTCTGACATCCACCATCTTCTCTTTCTATACGAATGAAGATGCTCTTGTCTCGACATAATTTGTTCTGCTAGGAACCTAATTTCATTTGTCTTGGGTTGCTAAATAACTAAATAAAGATACTAATGGTATATTAAAGTGGTATATTAAAGGTATAGCATATGATGGAGCTCGAGCAAAAATGATTGATTCATTTATCGGGGGAATAATCTAGGGTTAGTGACAATCAATAAGTTAGACCAACTTTGTAAATATATCATCAATATCTAAATATAGATAAATGGAGAGGTTCAAAAATGAACAAGTTTGAAATGAAAAAATCAAATTTGTCGAAATTTTCAAACTGTTTCAATCAAGAGTGTATCACAAAGGAATCAATCTTTCGTATGATTTTTTCATTTTCTTTCCATAGAAAGAACAAAAAACAAAAGGTATGTTGCTGCTTTTTTGAAAAGGAGTAAGGATCACCGAAGTAATGTCTAAACCCAATGATTTCACAAAGCGCAAAGCAAAGACAACAAATTCCGGAACAAGGAAACACTATTTTCACTTGTCTCAACAATTGGATCAGAATGAGTAAAAAAAATATATATATATACGAAAGGAGACAAAAAAAGAAGTTAGAGACAGCTCAAGAAATTCTAAGGATTTCCTTTTGAACTCTTTCAAAACTACCCAACTTGAGTTAGGAGTACAAATGAAATTTCTTTTTCTGTAAAGAAGGAAAAAAAGGCTCAAATTACAGTCTAATTCTTTATGGATCCATTTTTCTTTCTATCTATCTATATAGATAGAGAAATTCTAGAAATTATAATCATTTTTTCTTGAGCCGTATGAGGAGAAAACCTCCTATACGTTTCTAGGGGGGCATCTTTTATCTACATCTATCCCAATGAGCCATCTATCGAATCGTTGCAATTGATGTTCGATCCCGAAGAGAAGGAAGAGATCTTCGAAAAGTGGGTTTTTATGATCCGATAAAAAATCAAACTTATTCAAATGTTCCTGCTATTTTATATTTCCTTGAAAAAGGTGCTCAACCCACAGGAACTGTTTATGATATTTTAAGGAAGGCAGAATTCTTTAAAGAATTTCGAGTTTCTTTTGATAAAAAAAGAAAGGAAAAACAAGAATCATGAATAAAAAAAGGATAGGGTAACTAGTACCTATCTTTGTGTAAATCTTTATTCCAAGTTTTTTCTTTTCTTGTTCTATTCATACTTATTTTATTCTTCTTTTTCTTTCTTCTTTTTGTGGAACCCCCCAAACAAGGGGGGTAATCTTTCTTCTTGTATTTGTATTGTACCTTTCTTTTTTTGATTAAATAAAGCCGCTATTTTTGCTATCTTTACCTTTTCCTTATTTTTTTCCGCTCAAAGTTTTATTCTTTATATTATGCTAATCCAACACAAATTTCTATATAATTTCTTGAAATTTGTTTGATAAAAAAGTCCATTCATATTGACAATGGCGTATAAAACAAATATAATTTGATCGTATAAAATATAATTTGATCGTATATAAATAGATCTTTTTATCCCCACTCCCTATCGGCTCTTTCCTTCACTTTAGTAAAATGAATGAGTTTACTGTATTTTTTTATTTCGATCATATCTACATTTCATATTGATCCGGGTTGCTAACTCAACGGTAGAGTACTCGGCTTTTAATTGCGACTATGATCTTTTACACATTTGGATGAAGGAATTCGTCTAGACTATTGGTAGAGTTTATAAGATTGCGACTGATCCTGAAAGGTAATGAATGGAAAAAAAAGCATGTCGTAAAAAGAATAATAAAATCATAGAAAAAGAAGATTTCTAGTACTCATAATAGAAATAGAACGAGAGTTTTTCTTTTGATAACAATTGGTAAAGTATTTTGGGTCTAGTGAATAAATGGATAGAGCCTTATGGCTCCAATTCGAGTAAGACAAAAAAGTAACGAGCTTCCCTTCTTAATTTGAATGATTACCCGATCAAATTACTAATTATGCGTTAAAAATAGATTAGTACCTGATGTGGGGAAAGGTTCTCTTGTGAATTGTGAGTGGACCATTGATTCTTTTTTTTTATTAATCCTAATTATTCTTTATTGTGGATTGAAGACGGATGTGTAGAAGAAATAGTATAGTGATAAAAAAGATATTTTTTTTTTCCAAAGTCAAAAGAGTGATTGGGTTGCAAAAATAAAAGATTTTTACTCCTTTTTCTTATTGTTATTCTACTTATATTAACAAGTAAAAGAAACCAAAATTGGATAGAAAGAAAGGGAAAGAAAAAAGATCTGTAGATTGGGCTCTCTGTCTCCGGGGTATATATTCTTTATTTGTTCTTCTTACTTTTATATAATCTTTTACTTTAATTATATTATCATTATGTTTTTTACATGTATAAAAGTCTATATTCTAGATTATTGAAAGTAAAAGTATAGACAGTGCATAGTATATTAGAATACTAGACTATATTATTCTAATTATCTCTTATAATAATAGAAAATAATTAGAATAAGAAGAATATTATTATTCTTATATATTATTATAGTTTATTATAGTTATAGTTTATTCTAGTTAGAAGTTATACTATTTTAGTATTTTAGTATAAAAAAAACAATATACTACATACAATATATGCATACGCCGTTCTGACCATATTGCACTATGTATCATTTCATAACACAAGAAGTGCCTCCCTTTTTTGGTTACAGTAGAAATGTATTTAAATGGCAGAATTACAAGGATATTTAGATTGAAAAAAGATAGATTTCGGCAACAAAACTTCCTATATCCACTACTCCTTCAGGAGTATATTTACTCACTTGCTCATTATCATAGCTTTAATAGTTTTCTTTTTTACGAACCTGTGGAAATTATTGGTTATGACAATAAATCTAGTTTAGTACTTGTGAAACGTTTAATTACTCGAATGTATCAACAGAAATCTTTGATTTCTTCGGTGAATGATTCTAACCAAAAGGAAAATGGTTTTTGGGGGCACAAGAATTCTTTTTCTTCTCATTTTTCTTCTCAAATGGTATCAGAAGGTTTTGGAGTCATTCTGGAAATTCCATTCTCGTCGCGATTAGTATCTTCCCTTGAAGAAAAAAGAATACCAAAATCTCAGAATTTACGATCTATTCATTCAATATTTCCCTTTTTAGAGGATAAATTATCACATTTAAATTATGTGTCAGATCTACTAATACCCCACCCCATCCATCTGGAAATCTTGGTTCAAATCCTTCAATGCTGGATCAAAGATGTTCCTTCTTTGCATTTATTGCGATTGTTTTTCCACGAATATCATAATTTGAATAGTATCATTACTTCAAATAAATCCATTTACGTCTTTTCAAAAAAAAAGAAAAGATTCTTTTGGTTCCTACATAATTCTTATGTATATGAATGCGAATATCTATTCCTGTTTCTTCGTAAACAGTCTTCTTATTTACGATCAATATCTTCTGGAGTCTTTTTTGAGCGAACACATTTCTATGGAAAAATAGAATATCTTATAGT